TTACTCAGTTCCACTGTCTAACGGCTCATTAAGATAAACCCAATATAATTTCTTATGTCCTGGTGTTTTCTTCCAACCTAAAATAGAGATCTTATTTCTGTGAATATCTAAATGACAGCTTGAGCATACTGGCACCAAGTTAGATCTTCGATTTAAATTGAAGGAGTGCCCTAATTTCTTAGGCTTAATATGATGGATAGCCTCCGCTGGGGCTCCACATATTTCACACGAGTCAATAAAAACTTTAGTATTATATTTAGAAGGGCGGAATACTGCTAAAGAACTAGACTTACTTTGGGGCCACAGGGACGGCGACTTCCAATTAATAAGTTTACGATATTTTAAAGCGCTACTATAAAACTCTTTGTCATTAATTATGTGCCCCATAACTTCGACGCCATATTGAGAAGGCCCTGGGCCAGGTTTTAATTTACGTTCATAAATTATACCTAAATCTTCTCGCTGAATAACAGATAGATGATAATATCGAACTGGTAAATCAATTAAAGAACAAACTTGATGTAGGTGAGTAGAAAGAACGAAACTAGTTCGTGCAGCTGCCAACCTTTCAATTGTTGCAGCTAATATTGCTAACCCCGAATTAACTTCTGTCCCATGGCAAATTTCATCGCCTAATATTAAACTGTTATAATTGGCCAGCTTTAATATAGTTGAAAGATCTCTCATTTCGACCTCAAAAGTACCTTGACCTTTATGAAGATCGTCCCCCCCTAAAATACGGGTAATTAAATAGTGGTAAGGTCTTAACTTAAATGAATCTGCGGCTACATACATTCCTGCCTGAGCTAGGATTACGTTTACTCCGATTGCTCTAAGTAAAGTAGACTTGCCCGCGCCATTTACTGAGAATATTAACATTCCCTTATCTTCTAAACTAATATCATGAGCTACACATTCTTCCTGAGTATTTAGTTGTTCTATTAATGGGTGTCGTAAATTAATTGTTTCTATTAAGCCCTTACCTTCTCCTTGCAAGCAAGGTCTGGTATAATTAAACTTAGTAGATACGATAGCCCCGCTTAATGCAACATCTAATCTAGAAATCATATTCTCTAAGGGTAAAAACAGTTCAGAATAACTGAAATACAGCCTTTTAAGTTCCCGGTTATAAGTTTGTTTAACATAAGTATTAACTTGCTCTTCTAATAAGTTTAACTCAACTGAGACTTTAAGAATAGCAGGACTAGTAATTATATGGTAATTCCCTCTTTTCCCCAACATAATAATAGAGCTTAGCAACTCCCCAGGGGCACTCGAGGCAGGGCCAGCCAAGTAGCGCTCTTTAACGCGATTTAATTTTGCTAACTTTTTAGATAAAATAGAGAGGGCATAGCCCTCCTTACTAAAATATTCAGCTTTGATAGAAGTTGTATCTTGAAATACAATATTCGAAGCTTGTTCGGCCCACTCTGCAAGTTGGGCCTTTAAAGTTTGTTGTTGTGCAAGAAGGTTAGTTAGGTTGTCAGTTGGTTGTAATATGTCTTTTAAGTCCCCCAAAAGACTCTCTACCTGAAAAACTTTTTCTATTTCCTCAATTAATGGCTCTAATTGAGGTACAACTGCCAGGGGCTCGATTGCCAGGTGCCGGGGGGACCGTAATAAAGGAAGTAGCGACCTTATTAATTTACTAACAGACAAATAAGAGTGATAAATTTGATTCAACTTTTTAGGTGGCAAGGTAGTATCACTCGAGGCACATATCGCCCATTGACGATGCAAAGAGGATAAATCTTTAATTTGTTTTAACTCGGAGTTATCAAATATTTGCTTATCAAGTAATTGTTTAAATGTTGCAATCTCCTCATAACGAAGATTTAGTTCAGAATAGTCTGTGATAGGGTTAAGAAGTCTTAATTTAAGTAATCTTTTACCCATTGCAGTAGAACAGTAATCAATTAGATTAAGTAAACCGCCCAATTTCCCCTTCTTAGGTAATAAGTCCAATTGATATTCCGCTCGATTACATAGTATTAAACTTAAAGGGCTAACAACAGAACTATAAGACTCAGGAAGTTGAAGGTTCTTAATAAAATTAGGATTTCGATCTTTAACAAATTGTAATATTCCTAAAAGGCTAATTAGATTTACCTGATTGACATCTTCCGTCCAAGTGCTTTGAAATATTTTACTAAGGGTATATTCTTGATAATTTTTGTTAAACCACTCTTCGTTAATGTCCAAATAAATATGAAGCAAAAGCCACTCTTTATTATCATTTTCGTACCTATAAGATAAATAACACGGACTGCCCATAACTTCAATTTTAGCATTAGGTTCAGAAGGGAATAAATTCCAACCAATTAATAAACCATATATCTTATTTAGTATCCCTGGATTGTCCCCCGAGTCCACCCAAATTACTACCTCTTTAATACGATAACTGATTAATAGTCGAGCTACTTTGTCTCTGTCTGCCCAATATACAGGAAACATTATGCTATGTCCATTCATGGCTGAAAATAAAGTAATACCTAGTAAGTCCTCTTTAAGATAAATTGATATCACATAGGATAATTCAGAACAATCTTCTAAATTACAACTAGGAGAATAAACCTGAGATACTGCGCGTTGTTTGGGCCCGGATTTACCAGTGACTAGTTCATCAATAACTATAATAGTCCAACCTTTATCCAACAATGTGCTTAAATAAGTAGTAAGCGAATAAATAGGAAACCCCATTTGAAGCAGGGATCTTTTACCGGGCGATGTTATTCTCATATCAAGTAACGAAGCAACTTGTTCAATGGGAGGTGTTACCCCTAAAGGCCCCTCCCGTGGCGGGGGCGACTCAGCTAATAGCGCAGCTTGAGAATATGCTTGTTGTATACAAGAAACATCAGGCTCATGCCAAAGTTCATAGAACTTACCAATCTGGATAAGCTGGATTGCTGATGCCCCATACTTAGAATAATTCTCCTCCATTAAGTTAAAATACTGCACAGGTACTTGGGTCATTTTTAATTAGGAGTTAACCTCTTAATAAATTTAAGGCTCGAACAGCAATTGTACCGCGTAAACGGTAATAGTTAACCATAATGGCTAAACCGATAGCAGACTCGGCAGCTGCGACAGTTAAAATCATAATCGCAAAAATTTGACCTAAAAGCGTATAAAGCACACGAGACTCAAAAAGAAGCAAAACAGTAGAGGCCAGTAAAACTAACTCTACACACATTAACATAATAATTAAATTGCTTCTATTAAGAATAATACCTAAAATTCCAATTAATAAGATGACAATTGATAATATTAAATAGGACATGCTTTAATTTTCCCATTCTAAGCCTCCTTCTATCCATTCATAAATTAACCCTAAAGTTAAAATAAATAAAAATAACATAACAACCCAATATCCAAATAAGGGTAAACCCATATAAGTAACAGCCCAGGGAAATAGGAAAGATATTTCAAGATCAAATATTAAAAATAAGATACCAATTAAGAAGAATCTAACGGAAAAGGGATTTCCCGGGTTGTCAAAAGGATCAAACCCACACTCATATACTGACACTTTTTCTATGTCGGGTTGTTTATATCCTAATAGATAAGATGCCCCTAAAATTATAATTGATAATGTCCCGCTAACGATAAGTAGTATTAGTATTCCTTTGAACTCCATGTTCCTAAGCGGAGACGTGCTAACACTATAGTATAGTGCTATTGCACTTGGCCAGAAGGCACCTAAAGGTGCTTTCTGCTGATTTGTAGGAAGAGGTCTTGCCTACCACGTATATCTACGTTGGAATTATATAAAGAAGGTGTATTTGGCTGCTTAGCTATTAATATAGCCCCTACCATGGCGACTAGTAGCACCAAACTAGCAATTAACACTAATTCATAATAAGTTGTATAAAGATGACTTCCAATTGCCCCTATGTTAGTTTTATGCCCTATAACAGGATTGCTGATATATTTAGGGCTATTGGTTAGTAAACTATAAAATAGGAATATTACAGATAATCCTACAGGTAAGAAGTGCGAGTGATCCTGAGAATCTACCTTATTAGGCTGTTGAATTAACATAATTACGAACAAGAATAAAATGGCAATAGCTCCTACGTACACAATTATAAATATTAAGCCTATATAGTCTAATCCCAATGATATAAACATAACAGCAGCATTAACAAAGGCGATAACTAACCAGAATACCGAATAAACAGGATTCGGGGTAGATATAACCATAAGACTAGCCCCAACTATTCCTAAGGAGAATATCATAAATAGACTATTCATATTGACGCTAAATCCGTATTACTTCATCCGGAGCAACTTGGTTTCTACCCAACCTAATAGGGGGACTAATAATAAGAAGTAACAAAAGTAGAATAAAGAAGCAAATTGACCAATCACAATGTAAGGTTCCTCTACTGGGTTGGCTCCTAACCAGGTTAATAATGTAAAATCAGCTACTAAAAACCAAAATGCTATTTTAGCCAAAGGCCTAAATGTTAGGGCTCTTATTTTACTAGTATGAATAAAAGGCAATAATAATAGCACCAAGATACTAGCCACCATAGCCACAACCCCCCCCAGCTTGTTGGGTATAGAGCGGAGTATGGCATATGCAAATAAAAAGTACCATTCTGGTTGTATATGAACAGGAGTTACTAAAGGATTAGCTTGAATGAAATTCTCAGGGTCACCTAACACATTAGGCATAAAGTAACTAATTATAACTAAAATAATGCCAAGTACTAGGATACCAAACAAGTCCTTATAAGTATAATAAGCATGAAAGGGAACTTTATCTATATTAGAGCTAACCCCTAAAGGATTATTTGACCCGTCTGTATGTAAACTAATAATATGTAATACGGCTAGTCCAACTATAAGAAAAGGAAAAAGATAATGTAAAGAGAAGAAACGATTAAGAGTCGCGTTAGATACACTAAATCCCCCCCAAATCCATTGAACAATATCTGTACCTACATAAGGGATAGCAGAACAGAAGTTAGTAATAACTGTGGCCCCCCAAAAGGACATTTGTCCCCAAGGTAATACATACCCTAAGAAGGCTGTTAACATCATTATTAAGTATATTATAACCCCTAAATTCCAAACGTCCATTTTCATGTAGCTTCCATAATAGAGCCCTCTACCTATATGTATATACACACAGAGAAAGAATAATGAAGCTCCATTAGCATGAATGTACTTTAACATGAACCCGTAATTAACGTCTCTTAAAATATGGGAAACTGAGTCAAAAGCTAAGCTAACGTCGGAGCAATAATGCATAGCTAAGAATATTCCGGTAATTAATTGAATAACTAAACAAGCCCCTAACAAAGAACCAAAATTCCATAAATAACTAATGTTAGATGGGGATGGGAGATCGATCACTATCCCATTCACAATAGAGATTATTGGATGTTGAGTTCTTATTCGTAACATTTTGCTTGGTGATTCCATAGCCAACCAAGGGCTAGCCCCCTATAAAGGGCACTGCATCCAAACCTATCAGCAGACCAGAAACTAAAACAATTAAACCCAGACTGAAAGGTAAATAAGACTTCCATAATAGATACATAAGTTGGTCATATCTCATTCTGGGGAAAGAAGCTCGTACCCACACAAATAAGAAGACTACTACCGAAGTTTTTAGGGCTAAGCAACCCATTCCTAGAATTCCTGTAAAAGGTGCCCAACCACCTAAAAACAATAAACTTATCAAACAGCTCATTAGAATAATATGACCATATTCAGCTAAAAAGAATAGGGCAAACGACATACTAGAATATTCTACATTATAACCAGACACTAATTCTGATTCTCCCTCAGTAAGATCAAAAGGAGCCCGATTAGTCTCAGCTAATGCCGAAGCAAAGAACATTAAAGCAGCTGGAAATAAAGGTATTATATACCAAATTTCGGCTTGAGCTGAAACTATCTGAGTTATATTAAGAGAGCCTGCACATAATATCACTGATATTAGGATGAGCCCTATACACACTTCATAACTAATCATCTGAGCTGCTGCTCTGATAGCCCCTAAGAATGCATATTTAGAATTACTTCCCCAACCAGACATTAAAATAGCATACACCCCCATAGAGCTGATAGCAAATATGTATAAGACCCCAACATTAATATCAGCTAACACGACACCTGGGCTAAAAGGAATAACCCCCCAAGCCAAAAAAGCTAAGGTAAGCGATAGAATTGGGGCTACAATATAAACCGAGAGATTAGCATGATTGGGAATAACCATCTCTTTGGAGAACAACTTTAGTCCATCAGCTAAAGGCTGTAATAGTCCATAAACACCAACTACATTAGGTCCTTTTCGTGCTTGCATATAACCTAGTACCTTTCTTTCTGCTAAAGTTAAATAAGCTACAGCCACTAATAAAGGTATTATTATTGCAAGCGTTTTAAAGATAATTGAAATAATAGTACTCATCATCCTAGTTACTACCTAGTACTGCCCGAGAAGAGGGCGGCCAAGTACGCATTGAACGTAATCTCTGGCCCAAGAACAAGTTCCCTTACCCTTACTATGTTACGACTTACCCATTCTCGAAAAGGGGGGATAACCCCGCCAATTAGCTAGGCGGGGCGTCTCGTATCCTTAACTTGAAGGGGACGACGGGCGATTTGTGCTAACACTGGGTTAGAATTCACCGGAACGCTCTACTTCCCGATTACTATCAAATCCTACTTAAGATTCCCATTTCAGAGAATCTCCGCCTCCTAATTTACTGTATACATTGTATAGGAGAATGTAGCGCATAATATCCCTTTCCATAAAGACCATGACACCTGACTTAATCCATAATAGGGTTAAGGATAACATTTATTGTTATCCTGACGACGGCCATGCAATGCCTGAGCGGCCACTCTTAAGAGTCGGCGCTTTCAAGGAAAGGTAAGGTGACACGCGGATCATCGTATTAAATTACACGCTCCTCTGATTCAAACAGTGAACAGCCAAGCCTTTTGAGTTTCAATCTTGCGATCATAGTATTCAGGCATACAATAAGGTTATTTGGATTACTCCAATTGTATAAGTTTAGGGCAAGGACTACCAGGGTATCTAATCCTGTTTGCTCCCCAAGCTTTCGTATTTCATGAAGACGTCCCATGAACGGAGTAAGGAGTCTTCACCTTCGGACTTCCACTCTTGCTTCAAACATTTTACCGCTACCAAGAGGTTTACCTTACTTTGTCCTCATGCTTCACTACATACTTTAACGCCTAATGCGAAATAAAAACTGGGCCTCTAAGTTTAACCGCGTCTGCTGGCACTTAGTTAGACAGACCTCAGTGTGAAACCCTGTGTCAAGCGTTTACCCATTGCACAAGATTCTCTACTGCTGCCAAAATGTCTTCCCCTTGTTACAGTGAAAGTGTGGCTATACTACGCATCTTCGACCAGGTGGGCCACTATCCCACCTATTCTAATACGTCAACAGAGACCGTTAGGAGATGGTCTCCATTTTATCCTCACCAGTATGGCCCCTTAGGGCCTTGCATGTATTAGAAGACCACATTGCCTTATAGACTCCCCAAGGTCAAAGGAGTAGTGTGGAAATAATATGTAAATCATCTCCATGACTTAATTAGTTAGACAGACTATTACTGCTCTGATAGACAAACGGTAATTCATTATAAGTATGAAAAGCAGGCGGAGAATCTAAAGACCACTCTAATGAAGTAGGTGAAGCTGACCAACCCTTAAATGGTCTTTCGGCTGCTAATGCTTCATAAGTCAAGTATACAAACCATATAATTCCTATTAGTGCTATTACAGCTCCGCAAGAACTAACTAAGTTCCAATCTTGATAAGCATCAGCGAAATCGGAGTATCTTCTAGGTAACCCAGCTAAACCCAAGAAATGTTGGGGGAAGAAAGTTAAATTAACTCCGATAAACATAATCCAGAAATGGATCTTACCATATAATTCATTATAACTAAAACCGGTAATTTTACCGAACCAATAGTAGAATCCCCCAAATATGGCAAATACGGCCCCCATAGATAGCACGTAATGGAAGTGAGCTACTACATAATAAGTATCGTGTAACATTACATCTAATGAACTATTAGCTAATATAACTCCAGTTAAACCACCAATGGTAAATAAGAATACAAACCCAATAGCCCACAACATAGGGGTATCAAGCCGCGGGCTTCCCCCATATATAGTAGCTAGCCAGCTAAATATCTTAATACCAGTGGGGACAGCAATAATCATAGTGGCTGCAGTGAAGTAGGCGCGAGTATCGACATCCATACCAACGGTGAACATATGATGAGCCCAAACAATAAATCCTAATACTCCAATAGAAATCATAGCATATACCATACCCAAATAACCAAAAATATGCTGTTTAGCAGAAAATGTAGGTACAATTTGAGATACAATACCAAATCCCGGCAGAATTAATATATAGACTTCGGGGTGCCCAAAAAACCAGAATAGGTGCTGGAATAAAATAGGGTCTCCCCCTCCTGCAGGGTCAAAGAATGTTGTATTAAAATTTCTATCTGTCAACAACATTGTGATTGCCCCCGCTAATACTGGTAAAGACAATAATAGCAATATAGTAGTAATTAATACAGACCATACGAATAGAGGTAGTCTATGCATACTCATACCAGGAACCCTCATATTAATTATAGTAGTTATAAAGTTAATAGAACTTAAAATGGAAGATACCCCAGCTAGATGTAAACTGAATATGGCCATGTCCACTGCCCCTCCTGAATGAGCTTGAATACTTGCTAATGGGGGGTAAATGGTCCAGCCTGTACCTGCCCCTTGTTCCACAAACATAGAGCCGACCAATAGTATTAGAGAAGGTGGTAATAACCAGAAACTGATATTGTTTAATCTAGGAAAGGCCATATCAGGTGCACCAATCATGATTGGTACAAACCAATTTCCGAATCCCCCAATCAATACTGGCATTACCAGGAAGAAAATCATTAATAAAGCATGTGATGTTACAATCACATTATATAGATGATCATCTCCTAACATACTACCTGGAGCTGACAGCTCTAACCGTATTAACATACTCGAAGCTGTCCCGGCCATCCCGGAGAAAGCCCCAAATAGTAAATATAAAGTACCTATATCCTTATGATTAGTAGAAAATAGCCAACGTGTAAGATATTTGTTCATGCTTACTCTAGATGTAGGTGAGAATACTCGACTTCGTTACGAAGTCTAAGTTCCGTATAACATAATCCACTAATCTTGTACGGGGATATTACTCCATAGATAAAGCTTTTGGGTGTGTCAGCAAAGTAACAGGGCTAGAGAAGAATGAAAACTCCAATTAATGCATTATTAGAGGCCTCGCTCCTACGTGACGCGGCTGAGCCATATCAACTAGGCTTCCAAGATGCTGCTAGTCCTGTTATGGAAGAGATTCTATTCCTTCATAACCAAATTATGTTCATTTTAATTATTATTATAACAGCTGTATTATGGTTAATTATAAGGGGAATAACAGGTCAAGCTTATTATCGCTATCTTGTAGAAGGAGCCACAATAGAGATTGTTTGGACTATAATTCCAGCAATTATATTAGTGTTTATAGCATTCCCTTCTTTGAAACTACTTTATTTGATGGATGAAGTAGTAGAACCAGGTGTAACAGTAAAAGCCATAGGCCATCAATGGTATTGGTCTTATGAGTATTCAGACTATCAAACTGCCTTAGGGGAAGATAGCACCTTAGAATTTGATTCTTATATGGTTCCTACTACTGAGCTTGAGCCAGGCGATCTTCGACTATTAGAGGTTGATAATAGAATGGTTGTTCCTATTGATACTTATGTTAGAGTTCTAGTGACAGGGGCAGATGTGCTTCACTCATTTGCTGTACCTTCATTAGCTGTTAAAATGGACGCTGTACCTGGGCGCCTTAATCAAACTGGATTTTTAGTTAAAAGGCCGGGAATATTTTACGGTCAATGTTCCGAGTTATGTGGCGCCAATCACTCCTTTATGCCTATTGTTATAGAAGCCGTTAGTATGGATAAATATATCAGCTGGCTATCTTCATTGTGTGCTGATCTTTAGCTCGAGTAGTTCAATCGTAGAACATCAACCAACAGCAAGTAATGCCTCACTTAGATATAACTGCTTATTTAACTCAATATAGCTGGACATTAATAACCTTATTAGCACTTTATAGTATTATGAGTTTATATATTTTACCTAAAATTCAGAATAACTTACGTATAAGAAGTATACTACAGGAAGAGGGGGCGTCCCTTAGTAAAGGACTCGGGGTTAATAAAGCATATACTATACTACAAGATATACTCCATAGATAGGCCCCTCCAAGCCTCCGGTTAAAGCATACATTCAATATGGCAGCTTCTTTCTTTGATCAATTTAATGTAGTTCGGATAATTGGTGGAATAATTACTAATTCTTCTATTATGATGCTTATCCTATTAAGCGTAATATTAATAGGAAGTTGTTCATATAAACTAATACCTACAAGATTGCAGTCTATACAAGAGATTGTTTATGCCCACTTCTTAGGATTAGTTAAAGATTCTACAGCTAATAAGGGAACTCAGTATTTTACTCTTATTATAACTCTGTTTATGTTTATTGCTGGATTAAATCTGCTAGGTCTCTTTCCCTATGTATTTACCCCAACTGCCCATATTATTGTTACCTTCGGGCTAAGTCTATCTATTTTAATAGCAGTAACAATATTGGGGATAACACAGTTCCGCTGGAACTTTGCTTCAATGATGATGCCTAGTGGGGCTCCTTTATTATTAGCCCCCCTATTAGTTCTAATTGAAACAATTAGCTATATTTCTAGGGCAATCTCTTTAGGTGTTCGATTAGCTGCTAATTTATCTGCTGGTCACCTTCTATTTGCTATATTAGCAAGTTTTGGGTTTACAATGATTAATAACGGAATGTTATTATTAAGCTTAGGCCCAATATTAGTAATGGTCTTTATAACTTTACTAGAGATCGCCGTGGCCTTGATTCAAGCATATGTATTTTGTTTGTTAACTGCTATATACATTAATGATACCCTAAATCTACATTAACCAGTATGTTATACGGTAGGAGTATTAGTCTCCGTTCGATTCCCCGCCGGGGAGCCATGAGTAAGGCTTATCACCCTTATCATTTAGTGGATCCTAGCCCATGGCCTTATTTAGGCTCAATTGGGGCATTACTGATTACAGTAGGCTCAGTATTATATTTTCATTATAGTTACACATGGATAATGTATTTAGGTGCAATTACGTTGATATTAACAATGATTGTTTGGTGGAGAGATGTTATTAGAGAGGCCACTTTCCAAGGACTTCACACTCAGAGAGTAAAAAGTGGATTAAGATATGGTATGATCCTTTTTATTACTTCTGAAGTTTGCTTCTTTTTTGCGTTCTTTTGGGCTTTCTTTCATAGTAGTTTATCGCCCACTATAGAATTGGGGGCTGTTTGGCCTCCTGTTGGTATAGAAGTGTTAGACCCATTTTCTGTACCCCTATTGAATACAGCTATATTACTTAGTTCAGGGGCAACAGTTACATGGGCACATCATGCCATAGTTAGCGGGCAGAGATTAGAAGCCATACAATCACTTACTTGCACAGTAATACTTGGGGTTCAATTTACAGCTCTACAGGCTATGGAGTATTACGAAGCGCCTTTTGCAATCTCAGACTCCGTATACGGCTCAACCTTTTTTATGGCTACAGGTTTTCATGGTTTTCATGTTATTATAGGAACTATATTTTTGACTGTATGTCTAACTAGATTAATAGGTTATCACTACACTCGTCATCATCATTTTGGTTTTGAGGCTGCTAGTTGGTATTGGCATTTTGTAGATGTGGTTTGGTTGTTTTTATATGTATGTATTTACTGGTGGGGTTCTTAGCCCAGGCCATGGTTACATAATGTTAAGCATAGATAGCATAGCGTAGCTGCGCCGCAGCTCAGCTTGTAGAGTCAACTAACGGTAAGTTTTCAGACTCATAATCTGAATATGCAGGTTCAACTCCTGCCTCTACCATATTACAAATGTAAGATAGACACACATATAAACCAAGTAGGTTGGGCATTAGGCCTAAGCTTAATACGAACATCCACATCCACAAGATACGATAGGTCATAAGATAAGAGGAAAATTATAAGAATCTAGGCAAACATACACGAACTAACTCGATTAAGGGGTATGGAACTATTCCCAATAATAAAATAGCTACTATTAACGGTAATTGCCCATTAAACTCCCGTCTATTAATATCTCTCGAAAATATTAAATATGGGGAAAGTTGCCCAAAACAGATTCTATTATATAAATATAACGAATAAGCAGCAGCTATGACCATACTAGTTGCAGTTAGAGCCCCTAATGATGTACTAGTAGAAAAAGCAGCTACTAAGGATAAGAATTCTCCAACAAAATTACAACTAAGAGGAACAGCGATATTAGCTAAAGTAAACACCATAAACACAATAGAAAATAGGGGCATAGTCATAACTACTCCTCTATAATATCTAATTAATCTTGTATGATGTCTTTCATAGAGCAGTGTTACTGCTATAAATAAAGCGGGACTAACTACTCCATGAGCTATCATTAAGAATATAGAGGCTATTAAGCCCTCCATCGTATGAGTAAATAAGCCTATTGTTACTATTCCCATATGAGCCACCGAGGAATAAGCTATCAAACGTTTCGCATCTACCTGTCTGCAAGTAGTTAAACTTCCATATATTACTGCTATTAATGATAACGTTAGTATGATTGGGGCTAAATACTCGGTTGCTTCAGGGAAAATAGGCCAAGCGAATCGAATGAATCCATAGCCCCCTAATTTTAGTAATATCCCCGCTAGAATCACTGAGCCAGCTAAAGGAGCCTCAACATGTGCAAGGGGCAACCATATGTGAAAAGGTATCATTGGTATCTTGACTGCTAAACTAAGGAAGAAACCTATAAATAACCAAATTTGTATTGAAGTATAAATTTGAATGTTAGTTAAGGATAAGTAGTCAGTTGTGCCAGTTATCCTATAAATAACTGCGATGCTAAGTAACATTAATATTGAGCCGACTAAAGTATAAAAGAAGAAATAATATGCAGCTTTTATCTTCTCTGCCCGGGCTCCCCATACTCCTATTATTAAGAACATTGGTATTAATATACTTTCAAATAACACATAAAATATTAATAGATCTAATGTTGAGAATACTCCAATTAATAGTAACTCAATACCTAGAAGACACATAATAAACTCCTTAACAAGAAACTTAATACTGTCCCAACTTACCAAAATACAAATTGGTGTTAATAAAGTACTTAATACAATGAAAAATATAGAGATCCCGTCAATAGCAAATAATATAGGAGAGCCTTCAAACCAACCTATTGTACTTACCCAGCTGAATTCTATTATCTGTTGAAATTGAGCTTCTTGATGAAGGTTAACTAATAATAAAATAGAAAGAGCAAATGTTATCAGAGACCACTCCAACGCTTGCTGGCGCAGTTTCATAGTATTTTCCCTGGGAATTAATGCGGTTATTACTATACTTATTAATATAGAGCCCACTATACAAGTTAAAATCATGTTAACATTCTATTGCAGCTACGGGCCGTACTAGTTTACGAGTAAGTACTTAAGTGCGATAGCTGCCCCGACTAATATCATTAATGCGTAATTAAACAATAACCCAGATTGCAAGCTGCTTAACTCTTTAGTTCTATCAACTATGAATCGAGCTATTCCAGTAGGGCCTAAAATCTCTAAAATCCCCCTATCTATAGTACGATAAGAGACAATATGACCGAACTTCCAAGCTGTGCTTCCAATATAATAATTTGCTATTTGGTTAAACTCCCAGGCATAAAATAAGAACCCATATATGCTGGGGCGTGTAATATAATATATAATATATGGACGAAGTATAAACACTAGTAATATCCCTGTTACAGACATAATAACTGGCGCTAAAGAGACTATTGTAGGCACAAGTGGTAAGGGACGTACACCTGGCGCAAATACCATATTTTGAGCTAGATAACCAACTAAAATACTCCCCACCCCTAATACTAATAGGGGGCCCAATAAGTTCCAGTCAGCTTCTTGTAAGTGTTGAGCGCTCATACGTGTTAAATTAGGCTTAGACACAAAGCTTAGGTATATTAGTCGAAATGAATAAAAAGCAGTTAAGAAGGCTGTAATTGAGGCCAACCAATAAATCGATATTAAACAATAACTATTATAAGTTAATTCCAATATTAAATCTTTAGAGTAAAACCCAGATAAATAGGGAAAACCAGCCAAAGACAATGAACCAATCAACATTAATATATAAGTTAACGGTAGCCCCCTAATTATTCCCCCCATCTTCCTAAGATCTTGTTCATCTAGAAGAGCATGAATTATTGAGCCTGCTCCCAAGAATAGTAAAGCCTTAAAGAAAGCATGAGTTAATAGATGATATAAACTACTTAGACAGCTATAAGTCCCACAGGCCATTACCATATATCCTAATTGACTACAAGTAGAATAAGCAATAACTTTTTTTATATCCGATTGAACTAGTCCTACTGTGGCAGCAAAGAAAGCAGTTAAGGAGCCTACTAAACCCACAATTATTGTTGCAGTTGGAGAATGATCAAAAAGGGGAGCTGATCTTATAATTAAAAATACCCCTGCTGTTACCATTGTTGCTGCGTGAATTAGGGCCGAAACGGGGGTGGGGCCCTCCATAGCATCTGGCAACCAAGTGTGTAACCCTAATTGAGCAGATTTTCCTATGGCCCCAATAGTTAGTAATATACAAATCCAAGTACACGCTGAAGATGGATACAAGGTGGGGAACAAACTACAATAATCTAATACCCCAAATTCTTTCCAGATTAATATGATAGCTAACATTAATCCTATATCTCCTATTCTATTAATTAACATTGCCTTAATTGCTGCCTTGTTAGCTTGTATACGTGTAAACCAAAAGTTAATTAATAAATAGGAACACAGACCAACACCTTCCCAACCAATAAATAATTGTACATAATTATTACTAGTTACTAAAACTAACATAAAAAAGGTAAATAAAGACAGATAACTCATGAATCTAGGTAAATGGGGGTCTTCTCTCATATAACTTGTAGAATAGATATGAACTAGCCCACTAATTGTGGTTACTACTACTAACATTACAGCTGTCACCATATCAAATTGTAAGCCGAAATTAGTTATTAGTAAATCAGACTCTATCCATCTTCCTAACTCTATATATACTGTGGACCCATTAATAAGGATTTCATAAAATAATACAAAAGAAAGAAGGCAACTGGCCATAACCCATACAGAAGTTAACAAACCAGCCCCCTTTCTTCCTAGGTAACGACCCCCTAGTCCGCTTCCGACTGCGCTTAATAACGGTATTAATATTACTAGAAGATACATGGAAATAAATCTAAAACAATCAAATGTGTTAACTGAAAAAACAAACTAGGACAGACTATTATCGTTAATACTAAATATAAACTTGCCCCTATTAATATCGCCTTGCCCAAACCCGTCTCCTTCGATGCTACGCTACCGCGCGGAGAATTTAGTATATTTGTTATTACTAAAGGCGCCGACAAAGGTTGATAAAATATAATTTTAACTAATCTCAGGTAATAAACCCCAGCTATTACGGAGCACACTAAAGCGATTAAAGCACTAAGATAGTACCCCTGACCAACAGCTGCTAAGATAATATACCATTTAGTTAAAAACCCAATTAAAGGAGGGATTCCTGCAGTAGACAATAAACCTGCAGCTAATGCTAATGCCAAAATTGGGTTTAATCTTGAAACACCACTAAACTCAATAAGCATATCTCTTTTAGGGGATATAATAAGTACTACAGACCAAAGTAATACTTGAGTTAATATATAGGCACCTATATACATTAAACTAGCCTGAATGCTTTCTATAGACCCTATAGCTATTCCAAGCAGCACAAACCCCATATGACCTATCCCACTATAAGCTAATAGTCTTTTTACACGAGTTTGATTCAAAGCTCCTATAGCCCCAATAATCAAAGATATTAGCCCGGCCATCAATAATCCTATTTCATTTAGACCGATTTGTATTATAATAGCTAGTACCCCTAATTTAGGCACGATAGATAATAGCGCAGCCACCCAAGTTGGAGCCCCCTCATAAACATCGGGGGCCCACATATGAAATGGAGCTGCAGACACTTTAAATAATAATGAAACAGTAATAAGGCACTTACCCGCTAATGCTCCATAAGATATTAGACTCATACGAATAAATTGAAGTTCAAGCTCTCCTGTAGAGCCATAAATTAGAGCACAACCAAACAGAAACAACCCCGAAGATAACGCCCCCAACACAAAATATTTCAACCCAGCTTCTGCTGATAACAATGAGTTTTTATTATAAGCTACTAAGATAAACATACATAATGTTTGCATTTCTAATGCTAAATATATCGAAATTAAATTTGTTGATCCAATAAGTAATAAATTACCTAAGATCACTAATAAAATCAATAAAGAGCTTGATCGATGCGATGTTCGATGGTCCAGCATACATAGTACGGCTAACCCACTTAGCATTACCAACATCTTAATAGCCTGTGTCCAACATAGCAGATGGGGCTCAGCTAATAGCCCAGCAGCCCCCATAAGTAGTATAGCTCCTAAACAGACTGTTGCTAATCTTAGAGTCGGGGCCTTTAATCCATACATCAACACTATTAGTATGATGAGCCCTAGTGTTAATTCCATAGGGTACCAGGGGCTATGCACCCCCGTGTACCTTATTAATCCCGAAACCTTTTGTTATCCTTCTTTGCAGCAGCCAGAAGTTGATTACGTCGATGGGGCCTATATAGTCGAGCATCGCTGAGACCATTCCTTGCGTACTAGGACTCAGAAAAGTTGGGATTGAACATTGTAGATAGAAACCGAGCTGTGTCACCACGCTCTGAACTCAAATCATGTACGGTTTTCATGGTCGAACAGACCAACCTAAGGTACCTTCTACAGCACCAGGGCACCGCAATTCAACATCGAGGTCGCAAACACTGTCCTCGATAAGAACTCTCCGACAATATTACGCTGTTATCCCTACGGTAGCTTTTATCCGCTTTCGATATTTATTTTGGATAATCATATCGGGTCACTATCGCCCACATAGAACCCCGCTGTGCGCGGTCCTTGTGCCAGCTAGGGGTGTCCCCCTCACTGTGAGGCTAATGAGATTTTATTAATACCATAAGCTCGCCTTCGTTTCTTATTCAAAGGTAGTCGCCCCAACTAAACTGTCCTACCAACAAAATTTATTAACTTAAAATTAGGATACTTAGTATCGATCATTTTAAATTAACGCTATCGGTATCCAGTAAAGCTCGATAGGGTCTTTTCGTCTTACAATGTTTATGTAGTATCTTCACTACAATTATAATTTCATCGGCTTTCCTCTTGAGACAGTAAGACCCTCGTGGTTCCATTCATACCCGCCAACAATTAATTGGCTATTTATTGTGCTACATTATCACGGTCAGAGTTACCGCGGCCATTCAGTTGGGTTTCGCTTTAGACGTTAGTCCTCAGTTTCACTATACAACCATTGGGCAGAATTCACCCTCTATACTTCAGTAAACCTTTAGCAGAGAGCTATGTTTTTGGTAAACAGTCGAGATCTTATTTTGCCGAGTTCCTTAAGAGAAATTATGCCTAGATCTAAGTCCCATAATAACAATCAAAAGTAAGTCAGTGCTATGCACTATAATAATTTTCCTGAACAGGTACAAGAATTATAATCCATCGGGCGCAATGCCCTTAGGAGCTGTATAAACATTTTATTTGGGAGTGAATCCTGTACTACTCATGCCTGCATTGTCACTTCTGTTTATCTCACGAGGTGGATGCATACAGAACGCTCTACTACCAAGCCAGTTGAGGCTTCCAGAATTTCAGTTACAGACTTAGCCGCCTTAATTCTTAGAGTTTCCTAGCTCATTCAGTGAACTTTTACGTTTTCCTGTGCAGATGGCTGTTTCCAAGCCTACTTCCTGTTTGTCTAAGTTGGACCCTCTTTATACACTTAATCTGTATTAGTGACTTTAATTTCTGGTTAGGGCTTACCCCTCTTGACTAGGGGCCTTATCGCCATAGTCTTACTGCACCAGTAATTCAGCCCCCCTTGGTTTGGGGGCGAATCAACTTGGGGCGCCTTACTAAGATAAGTTTCGTAGAGAACCAGCTATATCCAAGTTCGACTAGTATTTCACCACTAACCACAGCTCATCCAAGATTTTTGCCACAATCACTGGTTCGGTCAGCATAGCTACCTGGCCATGGTTAGATCACTTGGTTTCGGGAGATTTGACTGACGAGTTTTCCCTTGCTTTCACTACGCCTTCATTCACTACTTAAGCTTGCCAAATCTTGTCTTGCAGGCCCATTATGCAAAAGGTAACTTTTTAGAACCAATTCTGAGTCTTTCCCTCACGGTACTTTCTCTATAGGTGTCTATCGGGGTTTAGTCTAGATGTCCAATCACCTTAATTATCTGTTTGAGACAATTCCTCCGCTATCGCTCGCCGCTACGTACGGAATCTCAGTTGATGTATTCCTCATAGTTTAGTAAGATGTTTCAATTAACTACTCAATTAACCCTTTTCAGTTAGGATAAACAAGCTCAAAGTCTCTCCCTTGTTATCTCGTGTTTCACGTCCTTACCGATAGACCCTAGACT